TTTCTTTATACACAAAGAAAGGTTCTGATTTTATTGATATCAAAAGATCTAATGAATTATTCATTCATTGAATGATAAATTACTACAAGTGAAGGAGATACACGATTTAAAAAATGGAAGATCCAATATTTCACAATTGTATCTAGAATCACTGGAAAAGTGGAAACAAGACCAGATATAATCTGATCATTCTGAGCCAATCCAAAATCATTGTAGATCGAACCAATCATTAGTTCCCAACCATGGGTCGAGTGAAATCCGATCCATAAATCAGTAACTAAAAGAATTGAAAAAGCTTTGATTGTATCACTTAAGTTATAGAGAAATTCCTGAATCCAAGAATTGAAAATGAAAAGTTCTTCATTACCCAGAAAAAAATAACCACTTAGAATAGCGAAACAGATTAGATTTGTAGAGAAATGCAAAATGATATGGAAATGAGATTCATTTTGTCTTTGGACCAATTGTATTGTTTCCTTGTGCATTCCTATACGAAGCCTTTGCATATGTGTCTCCGAGTACTCCTTTATCATCTCGTCCAACAGGAATAGTTCTTCTAATTCCATAAATTTTTCTAGAACATTTTTCTCTTGAATATCATTCAAAGGGATTTCGGATTGCCTAGTATTCCACCAATTAATAACCCAAGTTTCTAGACATTTCTTAAATGAGAGAGAAACCCACCAGGGCAAAAAGATTATAGACACAAGATATGGGAGGGAAGCCAATGCTTTCTTTTTTTTCATTCTGTATCCGTGATGTGAATTGTTAATGAACCTGTTTCATTGGTCGATTCTATCTGAGATTTCTATGAAGTACGAATTATATAACAAGATAACAAGAGCCTATAACTCTAACAAGAATAAGGTATAAAACCTATGAATCTTTTCCTATTTTTGTTTTTGTGTAAGAATTGAGTCTTTGGATCGAGAATAGAACATACAAGAAAGGCTCTTTTCGAATGAAAAAAAAAGTAAATATTCTTTCCATATTTCAGAGATCACAATTAGGAAAATTGTAACCAATTTTCCTTTCATTTATTCCTTTCAATGAAGACTCGAAAACCCATTTGAACTAAAAAATATAATTTGGATTTAAAGACGAAACCTACCGGATTCTTTAATTCTTTTATTTACATTTCAAATTTGAAAGATTTCACTGTCTAACCGCAGCGCAGGGATAGGGTATCAATTCAAAGGCCTAAAAATAGGAATTATGTTTTACGAAAACAAAAGACATGTTAGAATATTTGATGAATCTATACTAATTTACTTATTACTTATTTAGACCTTTTACTAGTCTAAAGAGTAAAGCCAGACACCATGTGTATGCGTATACAAAATAGTTATTGTTCCATATACGTCTTCCCACTTTTGAGATGTATTAAGTTCCTTCTCTCATGCTGAGATTTATTCTTTTCAGTTCATTTCAAAAGACTTCAATAGGTACGCGCAAGAAATAGGCCAATTCAGCAGCTTTTTGTTCAATTTCTAGTGGAGTCAAATCCTCATCAGTACGGGTCAAGGGAATGGCTCCTTGACCCTTGATTTCCATATAAAGGACACGACGAGGAAAAAGACCCTCTCTCACCTCCATTCTGATTGATTGGATATCTTTCAGAAAGAAACGAAGGAAGATGCGACGATTTCTTCCAGGAAATCCCCAACGAAAAAGGGACATTATCCCTTCTTTTCTATCGAATCGGTCATAACCACTACCTACATTCCATGAAATTGTGCACCACAAATAAGAACTAATGAATAGACCTGCGATCCCATAGAAAGACATCACGATCCCTTGTGGGAAAAAAAGGATTTGCTGAGACGGAAATACGGATATCAGATTTTTACCAAGATAACTGGAAGTTCCAACCACTAAGAATCCTAGTGAACCTAAAAAAAGGATACAGGCCCAGCAAAAATTACTTGTTTTTCGAGACCCCGTTATAAGTTCTATCCATATATGTTCTGATCGCCAGTTCATACTATACTAGATCCAGTTGCATTTGATTGGAATTAAGAGAATAACCCAAATGGATTTGACTTGACTTTTATTGCTTGATCCCGAAGTAACTTTCATCAACTAGCAGTATTCCGACAGGAACCATTAGGAATAATTGGTTAGATACATTGAGTTTCTATTTAAAAGATTTTTCAAAAAAGATTTGCTGATCATTTTGAATTTCATCATTTAATTGATTAAGCTATAACCGCATATACATGCATTAATGCCGTATATTATGCATCGGCATACATAACAAAACAACTCTTCCATTTGTTTTCGGAAAGGCCAAATATCATATATCCTACCATATTACATTAAAAAAAGTATCTGTATGATGATCCAGTGTTGAAATAAATTGATGAGATTTCATCGTATTTAGACAATCTTATTTCTTTGGACATAAAGAGATAAAGAAGCCATTGCGATTGCCGGAAAGACTAGGCCCACTAAAGGAACAAAAATAGAGGGAAAGTTCAAATCTATCATAGAATGGGTACCTCAATTTCATATTTGTGCCTATTCTAAATTCTAATTATAAAGATATATTCTAATAAGTCTATCTATTCATTCTTAATATTAATCTATTAAAAATAAAAAGAAATTAGAAAGAATCTTTCTATTTTCTTTATTTGATTTGAGATTTCTTCTTTCTTTTTATTTAGTATTTTCTTTTCATTTTTTCGATATATTTTTTTATCTCTTTTTTGTTGTTCTATATATGAATAATGAATATGTCAAAAGAACGGAAAAAATCATTTTTATTTCCCTAATTTCTCGGAAGGAGAAAGAAATTCTTTTTTATCTTGTCGATAGAGGGATGCTTATTTCTAATCAGGAAGAGAGATAGAATAAAAAAAGGATCCAGTCATTATACAAAACTTCTGACTCTTACTACACTTATAACTGATGTCTCCAAAGAAAACACCATCTTCTTAGTTTTGTTTTTTCATTATAATGAACTAAATTCGTATTCGCTACAAATAAAAATAACTGAAGCTAATGTTATACTTCCATTTGAAAATGAAGTATTTCAATCTTTTTGAAATTTTTTTTTTGAATCTTGATTCAAGGGAAGGAAACCGTGTAACTGAAATAACTCATTCAGAACACCTTTTAAAAGATTACGTGGTACAATTGGGTCGAATAAGCCCTTATGGAATAAATACTCAGCTGCTTGTGAACCGTCGGGTACTGTCTTTTTCAATGTTTGTTCAATTACTCTTTTACCCGCAAACGCAATGTAGGCATTAGGTTCAGCAATAATGATATCTCCCAACATACCAAAACTTGCTGTAACTCCGCCAGTTGTAGGAGATGTAAGGATTGATACATAAAATAACTTTTTCTTTGATTGATAATCATATGAAGCAGAAGATATTTTAGCCATTTGCATTAAGCTCAAACTCCCTTCTTGCATGCGTGCTCCTCCAGAAGCACACACAATAATGACAGGTAGAGATCTATTAGTAGCATACTCGATCAAACGGGTGATTTTCTCACCTACTACGGATCCCATACTACCTCCCATAAACTGAAAATCCATAACTCCAATTGCTATGGGAATACTGTTTAGTTGACCTACGCCCGTTTGAATAGCTTCAGTTAAACCTGTTTTTCTTTGATAAAAAGAAATGCGATCTATATAAGGTTCCTCCTCTGAATGAAATTCAATGGGGTCTATGGAGACCATATCTTCATCCATAGGCTCCCAAGTGCCAGGATCTATAAAGAGTTCAATTCTATCTGAACTACTCATTTTCAAATGATATCCGCAGTATTCACAAATATTCATTTTTGAACTAAAAAATTTTTTATAATTTAATCCATAACAATTCTCACATTGAATCCATAACTTTTTGTATTTTGTATTTAGATCGAAATCCTTAGATTTTTCTCTTCTATTTAAATAACTGCTACTAGTTTTGATACTAGAATTTCCATTTTCAATACTACTTGTACTTTCCGTACAAATGAAACTATAAATGTAACTGTCGATAGCACTATAAATGTCACTATTAAGACTGATTTCAAAGCGAAGATAACTATCAATGCAACTATTAATGTGATTATTCCAATTAGATTGAGTATCATACATGGAATAATAATAATAGTAGTAATTACTACTATTAGACCCACTATTCAAATAACTAGGTAGTTCACTCAAAAAATAACTAGCATTGTCAATATCAAAAATATTATTTTTAATATCAAAATATACAGAATAAGTGTCACCATTACTATTTCTAATTAAAAAAGTATGATCAGAGATCAAACTCCAAAGATTCCTGCTATCAAATAAATAATTTAGATAATAAATATTACTGAAACTATAACTGTCCCAACTAGGAATCTTTTTATCCGCATCTTTTCGAAGAGTTTCTTTACTTCCACTGGTATGTCCAAGAGCATCAAGACTATCCATTGATTTACTTAGTCCACACTTATGTTCTAACTTCTTGTTAGACAACATTGAATTGAACCAATATTTTTTCATAGATTATTTATGCCCCTATTTTATGATTTTATGAAAACCTAATACTAATAGATGAATAGTCATTCGATGGAGAAAAAATCATTTTACTATTTCTTTTTTTTTTTATTTCTCATCAGAATTCAAATAAAGCATATGATCCAATGTTAATGAAAAACGAGCGAGTCTTGAAAAGAAAGGATTCTCTTTTTGAGGAATCTGGTGAATCATTTCAATATTATGATCAAATCTTTTCCTCAAAAAAAAATAGATAAAGAAAGGTTTCTCTCATGTCAAACTTTAAATTCTCATCAAAAAGATACATAGTTGTTTCTTCCCATAAATTAAAAATAAATTCTCGTCTCGTAGAATCTCATGTCATATATGTCATATAGTCAAATAAGAAAATGAATTTCTATTACAACAGGGAACGAAAAAGACAATATACAGGATAGGGGTAGAAGAGATCCTTCCCTTGGCTTGATCTATGGCCTGAAACTAAGGAATATAAAATGATTCACCAATC